AAAGAATCGATTACATTTTTCATATGCTCTCCTCTCTTATGGATAGGACTAACAAAGAACAGAGTTCTTTTTGTATCACTTCGCTCGCCCTTTTTTTGATCGATTTCTTTTTATTAATTTAATTTCCACTTTATTTAATGGCAATAGATTAAATCTAGTGATTTCTTTTGTTTGAAATTTATTCCTTTTTTGAAGTTTTCAAGAAGTTTCCAATAAGATACTTTACTTAGGCCTTAGATCTCATATCAATTGATAAAGATAAATATTTCGTTTGTTGAAACGCTTCCAACAATGAAAGTCAAAAGGTTTTCTATTGTACTAAGCTAAGGACAGAAAGGAAGAAAGCAAGCGAATCCGGTAATTCCTCATCCTCAAATCAGCCCTTCCTTTACTGGGGCTGGGGTATTGTCTCAACAAAACAAATAAGTAATTTATAAGTAAAGTGTTAATATAATTCGAAGAAGCAAAGGGCAATTCCAAGTTAAAGTTAATAAAATAAGAAAAAAGTATGTAAGGTACTTTTTTTATATTTCTAGGATTAAACAAAAGGATTCGCAAATAAAAGCGCTAATGCCACGACCAGTCCGTAAATTGTTAAAGCTTCCATAAAAGCTAGACTAAGCAATAAAGTACCTCGTATTTTACCCTCTGCTTCTGGTTGTCTCGCAATACCTTCTACAGCTTGACCTGCAGCAGTACCTTGACCAACTCCAGGTCCAATAGAAGCAAGCCCCACGGCTAATCCAGCAGCAATAACGGAAGCGGCAGAAATCAGTGGATTCATGGTAAGTTCCTCACACCAAAAAAAAGAAATGGTTAATGATACAATCAACCAATGAATTATTACTCATTTTATCATTAAGATCCAGCGGTCGAAGTAACTAAAAACTCCGAATTGAAATGATAATATTACTAAATTACTGAACTGAATCGTCAGAACTATCTCGTTTTTAGTTTTTACCCATGATGGAGTTTTTGTAAATCCATATGCATACAGTTCTAACTATCGTATTTCTTTGTTTCGAACCATTCTTTCATTTAATTCTTCGTTCTTTACTACACTATTCTTGAGTTCATCTCTTTTTTCATTCAATCCACAATCACAGACGAGATAGAAGGACTGATATTGAAATCTATCTAAATGCAGTGTGACTAAATGCAGTGTGAGCTGCAATCAATATCAATCAAATTAATACCAATACAAATCAATATCAATATGTAGTACTAATTAATATCAATAATTATCGATAATTAAATTATTTATATTAATATTTATATTAATATATATTTTATATTTCATATATATTTTATATTATATAATATAAATTATTATATAATATAAATATATAAATCATATTATATAAATCATATTATAAATTTACTAGTTATATATAATGTATATGAATAATATTAATAAATAAAATTTATATATAATATATAACAAAATATAATATTTAATTTTTTATATATAATATTTCTATAACTATACTATAATATATAATAAGGATTATGATTATAGGATTAGTTATGATTATAGGATTAGATTATGATTACAGAGGAGAAGTTATGATTATAGAAATAGTAATATAGTAATAGTATGTAATTATGTAAAATAGTATGTAATTATGTAATATAGTGATATTATATAGGATGATAGGGATAGCCTTATATAACTAATGAATATCTAATGTCATTCTAATATCACATATACATTTGTTTCTTCCATAACGTAAACCACCCGCATTTTTTTTAGATTAAATCGGATTCTAGAATCATTCCTAGAAACATAGACGGGGGCCGGGCTTATAGACATTACATACATCTAGTATAACCTCCCCAACCCTTCTTTTTTTTTTACAATTCTGTAATATCGTCCATCTTTTCTCCTACAACTCTAGGTCATATAGTCATACGTTATTATGTTCCCCAACCAATTGGATTATCCTGAACCATACATGAATTGGGATAAGCTTACTTAATAATAATAATAAAAAAGACTATTTGGAAAGCTAGTCAATGATGACCCTCCATGGATTCACCTATATAAGCCGCGGCTAACGTTGCAAAAATAAGAGCTTGAATACCACTTGTAAATAATCCAAGAAACATGACAGGTATAGGAACTACTGAAGGGACTAAAGAAACAAGAACAACAACTACTAATTCATCAGCCAATATATTCCCGAAAAGTCGAAAACTAAGAGATAAAGGTTTTGTGAAATCTTCTAGGATGTTAATTGGTAAAAGTATTGGAGTTGGTTGAATGTATTTCCCAAAATAACCCAATCCTTTTTTGCTAAGACCCGCATAAAAATATGCGACTGACGTGAGTAAAGCTAAAGCAACAGTAGTATTTATATCATTCGTGGGCGCAGCTAACTCCCCATGAGGTAACTGTATAATTTTCCGAGGTAAAAGAGCACCTGACCAGTTAGAAACAAAAATAAATAAGAACATAGTTCCAATAAAGGGAACCCAAGGCCCATATTCTTCTCCAATCTGGGTTTTGCTCAAGTCTCGAATAAATTCAAGGACATATTCGAAGAAATTCTGACCGTCGGCCGGAATGGTTTGTGGATTCCGAACAGTTATGATGACTGAACCTAATAAGATAGCAATTACTACCCAAGAAGTGATAAGTACTTGGGCATGGATTTGTAAACCTCCTATTTGCCAATAGAAATGTTGGCCTACTTCTACACCTGATATATCGTATAATCCTTTGAGTGTTTTAATGGAACATGGTATAACATTCATATTGCCCTCTAACAGAAATTTAACTTAAAAAAAGAAATTATTTTGATTCAACCATCTCCTTCTCAACTCACCAACTTGAATCATTAATCGTATTCATCAATCGTATATTTAGGATATCAAGAAATTACATAGGATACCAAGAAATCACATAACATCATAACATATTATCAATATGCCCACACTTCTTTTTTGTTTTTTCTTTTCTTTTTGAATTCCAGAATAGTAACCGAACCGATCCAATAAATCTATAAAATCCCAAAATAATTAACTAATTATTCTTAATCATAATCAACGATTTCTTATATAGCTAGAACGGCCCTCACAAATTGCGGATACTAATTTGTTAAGAACCAATCGGATTGAAGCTATAGCGTCATCGTTGGCTGGAATCGAAATATCTGCGAGATCTGGGTCACAATTTGTATCGATTAAACAAATCGTCGGAATCCCCAAAATTACACATTCTCGAAGAGCCGTATATTCTTCTTGCTGATCAACGATGATCACAATATCAGGCAACCCCGTCATATATTTGATACCGCCGAGATACGTTTGCAAGGTAGATAATTTTCTCTTCAACATTGCTGCATCTCTTTTGGGAAGACGGTTGAGTTTCCCCATCTTTTGTTCTGCTCTTAAACCCCTGAACTTTTGAAGTCTCGTTTCCGTAGTAGACCAATTCGTTAACATACCACCGAGCCATTTTTTATTAACATAATGACACCGGGCCCTTATTGCAGCTGATGCTACTGAATCCGCTGCTTTATTTTTGGTACCAACAATTAAGAAGGTTTTTCCCCTACTTGCTGCATCAAAAACTAAATCACAGGCTTCTGATAAAAAACGAGCAGTTCTAGTGAGATTTGTAATATGAATACCTTTACGCTTTGCAGAGATGTAAGGGGCCATTCTAGGATTCCATTTCTTAGTACCATGACCAAAATGAACTCCGGCCTCCATCATCTCTTCCAAATTGATGTTCCAATATCTTCTTGTCATTTTTCCCCACACTTCCTTTTTGTTTTTTCTTTTTTTTTAACAAAGAGACGAGGTACTTTGAAATAAATAATTGTTCCGATGGAACCTTCTACCGGGAATTGACCGTTGATACACGGTACAAACCATTAATGCCTTTTAATTACTTATTTTTTTTTTACCAAATCAATACTCGAACCAGATAGTTAAGTTAAAAGCCAGATAGTTAAAAGATAGTTAAAGTAAAAGAATCTGCTCTTAGGAATCATGAAATCGCGTAAATGATTGTTCTGATGTCTCATGGAAATTTGTCTCATGAAAATTGTTTGGGACGTAAGAACAAAATAATTCTCTATGGTGTAACAAAATATCTCTCATTTCCAAGTCGAATAGATTCTTTCTTTTGATTTCCAAATAAATGTTCTTGTCTTGCCTTGAACGGTGTACTAATTTTTTGAATCCGGTACCAACAGGTATAATCCCACCCAGAACAACGTTCTCTTTCAGGCCTTTCAACCAATCAATACGACCTCGTAGAGCAGCTTTTGCTAAAACTCGAGCGGTTTCTTGAAAACTTGCTTCGGATATGAAACTTTGAGTATTCAAAGATGCCCTCGTTATTCCCAATAGGATTGCCCGATAAGAGATCGCTTCGTCCAAAGCACGCCCTGCTCGTTCCGCTCGCAACAATCCGATTAATTCCCCAGGTGAAAAAACATTAGACATTCCATCTTCTGAAACCAACACTTTTGATGTTACTTGACGTACAATAATCTCTATATGTCTATTATGGATCTGTACCCCCTGGGATCGATAAACCTTTTGGATTTTATTAACCAAAGAGATACGACTTTGAGCTATGGTTAGCTCAGCTTGAATCAAGAATCCCCAGGGGATTCCAAGAATTTTTGGTATACCTTCGTTCCAACCTTCAACTCTCCTTTCGAGGTTCATCGATATTGAATCAATCGAACGTACTTCTAAGATTTGTTCCACTTTTGGAAGACCTTGCGTTATGTCACCAGATCTCGATTTTTCATATATAAATGTCACTAATGTATCTCCTTCGTAAAAGATTTCTCCATAATGGCCATGAACAGTTGCTCCTGGAGTGGCCAAATAGGGCTTAGCTGATCTTATAATTAAGGAGTCAACATGAACAATTAGAATTTGACCAGATTTTTTTACGTGTGGTTCGTATTTGAATAGACATACATTTTCACAAAAAAATTGTCCAAGGCTAATTATTGTAGATGTCTCTTCCCAATAATCGTGATGGAGAAAGTGCCAATTCAAATGGAATGGATTCAAAATGATATTACTGCATGGATCGGGATTATAAATCCTCCTATTTTCATCTATTAAACAGTATTTAAGTACTTGAAGTACTTGGAAAGTCTGTTGAAAATTGTCAAGTAGCAAATATTTCTTTAACAAGATCTGATTATAAGTTATTAAATGGTAAGATGAATAGAAATTTGCTATTTTAGGTACAATAGTGCCTAAGGGACCCAACAAATCCTTAATTGGGATTATGGGATCCGATTCTTTTGTCATATTGTTATATTTCGAACCATTGAATGGACCAATTCGAGAGCAATTGGATGATGACAAAATTATCAAAGATTGGCATTCCTTATTTCGATTCAACAATGTACCAATAGTACCTTGATGTTGGGTAAGTGATTGAATCCTGGCCTTGCAATAAAAAGGATTGATATTTGTGCGATCTAATCCATTATCGGAAATCAATCCTGAACTTGCCCTATCATATCTTTTTCCGGTATACGAAATAGTGGACTTGACTAACTCAATTCTTATGAAATCGCGAATCAGATCATTTGCCCTTACCTCAACAAAGGAAGCATGAACCTCTTCCGGAGAACCATTTTGTTCTTGATCCCAATTCAATACTAAGCAAGTCCGAACTAATTGAATACTTGTGTGAGAAATTCCTCGAATTGACTTGCCATTTCCATAAAGGATATAATTGACAACTCTAAGTTGGACATTATCCTTTTCCCGCAAGAGATCTTGAGGAAAAAGTGTTGCTAAATTTATGCCATCAGCTATTTCATATGTGACTACGGGTCGAACCGAAACAAAATACTTTTTCTTGGTAGGTGTGATCCGTTGGACATAGATCCAATTTTTCCATTTTTTTGATTCCTTAGAATTTTTTTTTTCTGTTTCCGGTGGTATCAAAATGCCGCTGTGCCTGGATATCTTATCTGCCTCCCCAGGAAAATAAATATCTCCGGAAAAGATTTTTAGTTCAATATATTTTTTTTTTCTCTCCACTCGGACTAATCCGCCTACTCGACTTCTTGTATTTAAAGCGAGTTGTGTATCTACTCCAATGATACTATTGTTCCGGACCATTATCAACGAAGATCCGGGTAAGATATGCACTTCTTCGAGAATGAAAAAAAACCGATCTACTTTCATTTGGTATTTCGTACTAAATTCTTTTGATCCTCGATACTCAATCAAATCCTCTTTTTTTATGATTGAATTGACCTCTACGGTCCCATATTTAGTAATTCCTGAATTGCTTCTTCTGTATTGTGGATCATCAAAATAAGCAAGAATACTATTTCTACGTAAAATACCCTGTTTTGGTATTTCGATTGAAATACCAAAACAGGGTATTAGTTCTTTCTCTCGTTCTTGATCATATTGTAATGGGATGATGAATCTATTTCTTCGCTTTTTCGCCAAGAAATAAGAATTCCCTTGGATAATAGAAGGATATATGAAATTCCAATGACCATTAGATATCGTTTGATCAGGTCTTGTTGAATAGTCAAGAATTTTCTTATCTTTTTTACCAGAAGTATCCAACAATTTATGTCTTACTCGACCATTAGTCATTGATAGGCCAGAGATATATTTTTCTTCGACAGAAAAAGAATGAACATTCATTTGATCTTGATCCTTGTGGAGTGAAAAAGACACTATACTGGATCTGCACGGACCTCCTGCTAATATCCATAAATGACTTGTTTTTGATAATAGATGAACATTACCATATGTATATTCAGGTGCATGGTGGACATCGGTACTCCAGTGCATTTCTCCCTCTGATTCAGAATAAATATGTTTTCGTACCTTCTCTTTAAAATGAAAAGTGGACGTTCCAGCACGAATCTCAGCAATCACTTGTTCTGATTCTACATATTGATCATTTTGAACTAAAATCAAACTTTTTGGTGGAATATTTACATTATGTATAATATCCCGACTCTCAATAGTTACATACAAGTCTATAGAACATAGAAAAGCAGGATGCCCATGACGGGTACGTGTGGGATGAACCAAATCCTCATTGAATTTTATTTTTCCATTAGAAGGAGCTCGTACATGCTCGGCAGTACCGCCTGTGAATACTCCACCAGTATGAAAAGTTCTTAATGTTAGTTGAGTCCCTGGTTCCCCAATTGATTGACCCGCAATAATACCTACAGCTTCCCCCAATTCGACCAGGTCGCCATGAGTAGGACTCCGACCATAACATAATTGGCAGATCCAAGATGTACTCCTGCAAGTAAAGGGGGTTCGAATATATATTGGTTGTGCTCGAAAGGTTATGAATCGATTTACAAGTCCAATCCCAATATCTTGATTTCGAGTGGCAAGGCATCGTAGACCGATATATATATCGTCTGCTAATACGCGACCAATTAGTGTTTGGACAAAAATTTTTTCCGTCATCCCATTTCGAGGACTCACGGAAATACCTCGGATAGTGCCACAGTCTGTTCTACG